TTTATTCATCAGAAGAAACGTCCCTTTTAAAGCAAGAATTGATTTTCCTTGATACCTAACATAATGCATGAAAGGATCTTTGAACAACCATAAATTTGCTTGAAAAGCCCTGGGAAAGTGCTCTCTTTTTCCATAGAAATAAATTCGTTCAATAAGGGCTCCAGAAGATGTTGATCGTAAGTGAGAAGATTGGTTACGGAGAAAGAGGAAGCCGGATTCATATTCACATACATGAAAAGTATATAGGAAGAAGAATAATCTCTGATTTCTTTTTGATTTTGAAAAAGAAGAACTGGCTTTCTTTGAATTTGAAGTAATAAGACTATCCCAATTATGACACTGATGGAGAAAGAATCTTAATAAATGCAAAGAGGAAGCATCCTTTATCCAATAGCGAAGAGCCTGAACTAATATTTCCAGATGGGCTGGGTAAGGTATTAGTATATCTAATACATAATTTAAATGTGAAAAGTTGTCCTCTAAAAAAGAAAATATTGAATGAATTGATCGTAAATTTTCGGATTGAACTACCCCTTTCCTTTCTAGGGAAGATATTAATCGCAGAGACAATGGAATTTCCATAATGATTGAAGAAACCTCTGACATTATTTGCGAATAAAAATGATTGGTCTGCCCCAAAAAAGGAGTCTGTTTAGAGTCATTAACAGAAAGAATCAAATGATTCTGTTCATACATTCGAATGATTAAACGTTTCACAATAAGTAAGCTGGATTTATTGTCATAACCTGCATTTTCCAACAAAATTGATCTATTTAAACCATGATCATGAGCAAGTACATAAATATACTCCTGAAAGATAAGTGGATATAAGAAGTAGTGTTGTTGAGATCTATCTAGCCCTAAATAGCTTTGGAATTTATCCATTTGAAATTCTATTTAAATGAAAGGTAGAGGACTTTGGGGGTTATAAATGATACATAGTGCGATACAGTCAAAACAAGGTATTATAGTACAAACCGAATAGATACCTCGGATCCAGATAAACTTATCAACAGATTCTCTATCATCTCTTTTTCCATTTAATTTTAAGTTTTTATGTTCGTTTTCCTTATAGGATGACAAGATGATTAGAAATCCTTTACTTTTTTCAACCCAATCGCTCTTTTGATTTTGGAAATTGATTTATCAATATACTGTTTCTTATACACATACATCTCCATTATTCCATTATAGAATGGAGAGTGGTAATATTTAGGATTCATTAAAAAATCAATAATATTTTTTCCTGGGAGAAAGCCTTCCCGTATTGGGCACTAATATTTTTTTAACGTCTAATTAGATCGGGTAATCATTCAAATTCAGAATGAAAGCTCGTTGCTTTTTCTTTCCCTATAATAAAAATGAAATTAATTGAAGCCGTGGGGCCCTATCCATTTATTAATTCGACCCAACTTGAAATTGACTTCGGTTTGCTCCCTTTCAATAATTTAAAGAAGGCTTTGTACCGAGCCGGAAAGAATAAAATATTCTCAGAACTCTTAATTGATACGACATGCTATTTTTTCCATTCATTCCCTTTCAGGATCAGTCGCGGTCTTCCAAACTTTACCGATAGTATGGACGAATCCCTCGCTTCATCTAAATGTGTAAAAGATCCTAGCCGCACTTAAAAGCCGAGTACTCTACCATTGAGTTAGCAACCCAAATATAAAAGGGTATGTAGATACAATCAGAATAAAACAAAATTATTAAATTAAAGCATTACTCTACGAAATAAAAAATCTAAAAAAAATTTCTACTCTATTAAATTTTTCTACTCTATTTGGAACATAAAAATGACTAAATCAGAATCAGATGAAAAAATAAAAAATTGCCCGACCAAAAAAATAAATAAATGTAAAAATGGTAGAACATCCCCTATTTCTATGTTATCCACTTTTTCAATCAAAAATCCGGGTATCAAAGCTAATCCAACGAACCCATCATTTGAATCAACAAGTAAAAATAAAAAAGAAAACCTATGGGACGGAAATAAATAGATCTGCTTATCACGATGAATTATATTTGTTCGATACAACGTTGTCAACATAAAGGTTAAGAAAAGAATACGATGAAAAAATACAAAAACTTAAATTGAATAATAGTAAAAAAAAGGACTTGTGTTGGATTGGCACTGCATATACCTATATTTATATACTAAATTTTGAGTTTTTAGATTAGATGGAGAATAATATAAAAAAATTGAATCCATATAGAATAAAGAACTTCTATTCCTTGTTTGTTACTTGGTATTAGAGTTCAAATGAAAACCACCCGATTACAGGTAATGCCATAATTTTCTATTTTTTGAGGATCAATCAAATACGGTTTCCTTAGAAAAAGATTCTATAGAAAAGGATTCTATAAAAGCAATGAGAAATAGATACGAATAGACCAAGAAAGGAAATAAAAAAACATAGTATAGAAAAGATATCCAAAATGATATAGAAATCACTATCCTACCCTTAGTTTTTATTTCCTTAATTTAATTTTGTTTGATTAGGGCAAAGTTACTTAAAAACCTCTGCCTTTTTTAAAATATCCTGAACAGTTCCTGTAGGCTGAGCGCCTTTTTCAAGGAAATAGAGAATAGCGGGAACGTTTAAATAAGTTTGATTCTTGATCGGATCATAAAAACCCACTTTCCGAAGATCTCTTCCTTCTCTTCGAGATCGAACATCAATTGCAACGATTCGATAGACGGCTCATCGGGATAGATGTAGATGAAAAAGAACCCCCCCCCCCTAGAACCGTATAGGAAGTTTTCTCCTCGTACGGCTCGAGAAAAAATGATTCGAAGTTTTATCTATGGATAAAATTTGATTAGAATAAATAGGAAAGGAATCCGTAAAATAAATTAATAAATTCTATAATTTCAATTTCACTCATTTTTATTTAGCTTACTTCCTGAAGAAGAAAAAATCATTTGTACTCATAACTCAAGTTCAATAATATAATATCTCAAATATCTTAAAGAAAAATCTTTAATTTAATATATATATTTTTTTTTGAGTGGTCTTTAACCCACCCTTTTTGTCTCGTTTAAAATCTATTTTGATTCGTTATTCGGATCCGTGAGACAATTGAAGTGGTGTTTCCTTGTTCTGGGATCCTTTATCTTTGTTTTAAATCATTGGGTTTAGACATTACTTCGGTGCTTCTTAATCCTTTCAAAATGGTAGCAACATACCCCTTTTGCGATTTCTTTCTATCAAAGAATCATACCGACGGTTGATTCGTGCGCGATACACTACGTATCGAAAAAGTTTTAGCCGTTCCAACAAATTTTTTGAATTGAAAAATTGCTCGAATCGGATCCTTTCGATTTCTATATCGAAGATATCGAAGATATACTTACGAAGTTGTTCCAATTTATGAATTGGCATTAACCCTAGATCGTTGCCCCTGAGAAATTAATCAATACTTTCTACTCGAGCTCCATCATGAACTATTTACATTACAACCCAATAAAAAAAAAGAAGGGCTCTAGTAGAATAGAACAAATGACGTCGAGCCAAGAGCACCTTCATTCCTATATAAAATGGTGGATGTAAGAAAAAGAATCCACACCGGATCGTGTCCTTCAAGTCGCACGTTGCTTTCTACCGCATCGTTTTAAACGAAGTTTTACCATAACATTCCTCTAATTTGGAACCAGTACGGAATTGATTCAATTATGGAATCATGAATAGTCATTGGTTCAGTCGGTACAGAGACAAAGTAATTTATATTTTTTCTTATCTACATAGATAATAAAGATTTTTCTGAAGAAATATTAGCAAGACCCCAGCTTTTTTGTATGAATGGAACGTTTTTTTATAAATATCTATTTCAAAAAAATATCTAACAGAAATATCTAGAAATCTAAACTAAATAGATATAGAAATAACATAACTAACAGAAATCACACGAAAAAAGAAATTCTATTTTACTCTGCCTCTTCAAGTGACTCAATAAGATAGACCGGCCCATTTCCAACTTCCCAAAGAGTCAACCCATAAGGAATCATTACAAATCTTGATACTTGAAAAAGTTTCCAACTTCTACATCATTATTTGAGTCAAGTTTTACAGTAAAGACTCCCTTTTATTATCATAAGAAATAAGAAAGAAAAATATCTGTTTCTTTTCGAATGGAATTGTCAATGATGTAAAGCAAATAAGCTAAATCAAACAATAAAAAAAAATATCGAAAATATATATCATTGTTAAATAAAATATTTTAGGGATGCCAATTCTTTTTCACAAAAAGGGAAACACTATTGTCACTGAAACAGGATAAGAATACATACCTATAGGTTAAGCGCTTCCTCTTTTATATGTATTTTCATTTCATATTTTTTTTTTTTAACCTGATGAGGTTAAGTAATCTTTCTACAACTATGATCTACGGCCCATCTTAGCTTTATCTGGGTCACAAAGGGGTTCAGTTACTTTTGCATATCATTTGAACTCGATTTAGTTCAGTTTGTGAAAAACTCAGATATGCTTCCGCAAAGAATCATTCAAAATCAAAAAAGAAGGAGGAATAATATAATATTCTATGCAATATTAGACCTTGAAACAGAACCTCCTTGAACAAAAAACAAATATTAGGATACAATGGATACGCTCTGGGACGGAAGGATTCGAACCTCCGAATAGCGGGACCAAAACCCGTTGCCTTACCGCTTGGCTACGCCCCATTTCCATTTTTATTGGACACTAATACTAATAAAGAATAATATTGGTATTAAGTCTTCGTCAATTCCAGTCCAACTATCTAGAGAAACTCTTTTTTCTTTATCTTTATAGAATCTATTATAGATTCATGCTAGGATTTTGGCATGTGTATATCTCGAATTCAACTGAATTTATTGATCATTACATATAATTCAATTAAGATATTGTATGAAAGTATGATTTCTTCTATTCTCCTTTGAGAATTGGAGGATTTTTGATTGAGCAGAAAAAAAAAAGAAGGATTTTTTTGTTTACCTTACTTTCTTCATTTTTCCTTAACTCAATCAAAATGCAATTATTTCGACGAAAAAAAAAGTCTGTTATGCTTAATATTTTTAGTTTGATCTGTCTTAATTCTGCCCTTTATCCGACTAGTCTTTTCTTCGCCAAATTGCCCGAAGCCTATGCTTTTTTGAATCCAATCGTAGATGTCATGCCAGTTATACCCCTGTTCTTTTTTCTTTTAGCCTTTGTTTGGCAAGCTGCTGTAAGTTTTCGATAAGAGCTTTAATACTATCCTAGAAAATTCATGATTTATTCGAGAAAAATTATAACAATTGATAAGATCAAATAAGTCTGACAGTATGAACCTTCGATTCAAACTCTCGGATAGTCGCGAGAAATCCGGCTCGCCCTATTTCCTTTCCCCATTTTAATCCTTTTTCGGGGAAATACCTTATGAGCTTAGGGTCCCTTAGAATATCTAATTGTGGGTATGAAAGTGATTTGTGGTAATTAAATTAAAGACTCTTATTACAAATTTCAACTTCATTTGATTTGAATTTCTGAACATTCTTTTCTATTTCTATAATTCATTTCTTGGTGTCAAAATAGGATATGTGATATAAAAGTGGAGGATCTATTATCTTTTCTCGTTTTTCTTTTTCAAAAAATGATCTTGGAGGTTGTGTAATGCTTACTCTCAAACTTTTCGTTTACACAGTAGTAATATTCTTTGTTTCTCTCTTCATTTTTGGATTCCTATCCAATGATCCAGGACGTAATCCTGGACGTGAAGAATAAAATAAAAATTGAGTTTTTCTTGTTTGATTTTACAATTTTATTAATATTTTATTTTAGCTATTCCACATATTTAATTTAATTAGGAAAAAAAAAATAAAAAGGGGTTTGCAAAAATTGAAAGAAAAAAATAGAAAGTCATCAACGGAAACGGAAAGAGAGGGATTCGAACCCTCGGTACGAATAACTCGTACAACGGATTAGCAATCCGCCGCTTTCGTCCACTCAGCCATCTCTCCCAATTGAAAAAGATAATTACTATGTTACATTACACATCAAGTAAGGATTAAATAAAGTATTTCTTTTACATTCTTTATCGTTATTATAGAATTAGCAATTCCATTTAGATGCTCGAAAGATCCAAATAGAATAGAAAGATAAATAAAGAAGACCTTCTTGCTTTTATTTTGTTCGAAGTGCCTTTTGGGCCTGGCCCGGTCAATACCCAGCCGGGCCTTTTTTTGTTCCAATTAATTCCCGTTTTTTTGTTTATAGGCAACATACTCTAAATAGCCAATTTGGTATCTGTGTAAAAATTTCCCTTCTGGGGTTTACATATACTTATTATTTTTGTTATAATAGAATCCAGAAATTGAGAAGGATTTTTGATTCAAAAGAATCAATTAAGTATGTATCCATTTGTATTTTCTTATGTCATTAGGGAAATCAAATTTTAGATTCAAATCCAAAAATAAGTCACGAATTCTCAGTCAACGAATAGTTAATGGTTCCCTTTTGTCATAAATTTCGGCTTTTTTAAGCGAAAATAGACATTTGATTTTTCAATAGAAAGTTGAGTGGAAGTTTTTCGGCATTGTGGGAAGATACGATACAATCAATCGAGGGGGTAGATCAAATACATTACAATAAATAAATTAAATACAATACGAAAGGATAAAAACTTTTCTAATTTTTATACATAAATTTAGATTTAGAAAAAGGATTAAAAAAGGGATGCAAGATGCAAGTACAATAAACTAAAGTTTAGTAATCCAACCGAAAAAGGAAAATTTTTTCCTATTGTGTATCGTTTTGGCGGCATGGCCGAGTGGTAAGGCGGGGGACTGCAAATCCTTTTTCCCCAGTTCAAATCCGGGTGCCGCCTCATCAACAAATGAATCTAAATCTCTTATTCTGTTCTGCTGTCTTATTCTGTTCTGCTGTCTTATTCTGTTCTGGGGATTTTGTAAAAGCTTGGAAATCCTTGAATCTAAAATTCAAAGAAAGATTTTATTGGATGGATTTTTTTATAGTTTATAGAAAACAAAAAGTGAAAAAAAAAAAAATTATTTTTTTTTTTTTAGACCCGTCGTCAAGAGTATAATATACTATCTCCCAACTCCTTCAGAGAGACAATCGGGAAAGGGTACGAATTAGATCAAATAGGAAATAAAGTATGTAATAGATAGCAATTTTTTTTTACTTTGAAGGGCAAGAAAAAGGAATGGGTCTCTTTTTTTATTACTAGATAGAATAGATGTTCCATTCCATTAGTAACATTCCCTTATAGTGTCATTGTATATTTTACTTGTATTTAGTCTTTCCCTATTAGAAATCATATAGGAATTTTTGAAATGGATTTATTTGACTGGTTCATCAATAGTGTTCGGCCAGAATCCCTTTTTGACTCTGGACCATTCATTCTACTATTATTAGTGAGCAATAATGGAATAATTCTATCATAGAGATAAGGGATATAATTCACATGGATATAGTAAGTCTCGCTTGGGCTGCTTTAATGGTAGTCTTTACATTTTCCCTTTCACTCGTAGTATGGGGAAGAAGTGGACTTTAGAAGCACTCCTAATTTAGTTAACGGTATCAATTGTTTTATAGATCGTTCTGCAACGCATTTTTTATTTAAATTGAAATAATTTTCAATTTAAATAAAAAGATCCTCATTTCAAAATTCCCTTGGATTCTAGTGGAGAAATGTATTCTATAACAGTAAAACGATTTTTTCAGATTCATCGGAATAAATAGATGTATCAAAGAAATAGAATCGGGTCCTACGTCAATTCCATATATGGATAAATAACTACATAGATTGAAGATAGAAGCTAATATAGTATACCAACTTTATTAGAAAGTCAAGTACAATTTTATTTTATACATTACTATAACACTAATAGAGAGTATGATAAGAAAAAAATTTATTTCTTACCATACTCTCGGATCCCATAGAATACCGCCGATTATAGCCCGTTGATTTCATTTAATAGAATACTTTTCTTTTGATTTCTTAAAATATGGATAAGAATTCAGAAGTCAAGTTTCATTCAAAGTAATTAATCGTTTTGACTGACTGTTTTTACGTAAATTATAAGTAGAAAGGCAGTAGGAACTAAAATGAACAGTGCAGTAGCAATAAATGCAAGAATATTTACTTCCATAATCTCATCGTTTTTTTATTTCACAATAACTCGGGATTTAATCCCATAGAGATGATAAATCTTTCACCTGTCAATTCAATGAATGCATTACCTATCGATGATCTTGAATCGGATCAATATCATATCATGAATAACAATATCTGAGCTATTAAATTAATTCGTCGTCGAGAATTGAATAGTATAACATACGAAGATCCTTTATCCATACCGAATCCAATCTTGGATTCCCCGACCGAGCAAAAATTCCTTTTTTATCCTTCTTTTCTGTTCTTTTTTTGTATGTAGTCAAACGAAGTATCATCTAACCACCCATCTGTTTCCATTAAAAACCCAAAAAGAGAGGAATTAGGTTCTAAATTTTAATGATCCAATTTTCTTTGGAAGACAAAGAAGTATGAGAAAGATGAGGCGCGGGATAAAAGATGGAATATTCTATCAACTTCACTATTTTAGTTATTTTAATTTTAGTTTAGGGTTTATTCTTTCTTTGACAGAATCCTGAAAAAAAAAAAGAGAGGAAACCTCTTCGGGATTCAATTATGCTCTCTGTCCCCTCTTTCACAGAAAATGGAGAGGCGAATTGATGTACTTATTGGATCCGTCGGGACTGACGGGGCTCGAACCCGCAACGTCCGCCTTGACAGGGCGGTGCTCTAGCCTATTGAACTACAATCCCAGGGAAATAAGAAGAGATCTAGCAGAAAATTTGAATTCTTTTTTATTCTCTTGTATCAGGTAAGGTATTTCTTAAGAACAAGAGAGTTCTACCGTCTGATAGTAGATTGGCAAATTGTTGGGCCGAGCTGGATTTGAACCAGCGTAGACATATTGTCAACGAATTTACAGTCCGCCCCCATTAACCACTCGGGCATCGACCCAACGCCTAAATTTTTTAGACGTTCCATAATAAACTTCCTTTCGTCTACCAGGCAGACTTGACAAATACGGCTACGGATCATTTGATAGAAAATACCACTCCTATAGTCTTTAGTCTTGGTACACCCCCAGAGGGACTTGAACCCTCGTTTTCTCCGTGAAAGAGAGAGGTCGTAACCACTGGACCATAGGGGCCTACGGCCGCCTTCATAAATCAACTAGAAATAAAAGGTCCCGAGGGCCGGCCAAATCAAAAAGCACTAGAATATGGGTAATAAGACAAATACCATAGGTAATAAGAAAAATACCTTGAGGTAATATAAAAATAGAATAGGAAAAACATAATAGGTAAGGTAATAAGGCCTAGTAGGGTTACCTTATTAACTTTAACTTAATATAACTCAGGCCGAGATCCGTCTTTAGTAGATCCATAGTATATAAATCAAACGGAAAAACTCCTTAAGTATTCTGGGGGTTAGTTAATGGTAATCAAATCAAACTTTACCATTAAACTATATAACCTTGAAACTTTATTTCATTGGTCTTTCTCATCTTTATCTCTCTCATTCACAAAGGGTTATGCGTTGGATCCATGATCCTTCACTCTGCAGTAGATTCAAGATGGTTTACCAAAATAGGATTTGGTCGGTCAAATTATATTGACCCCTAAGTCATACTGTCAATTGACAACACGACAGGACAGGAGGGTAATAAAAGAACGGAGAAGACATAGATATAGATATAAAATAAATAAATTAGATAGATATTAATAATAATAAATATTCATATCATATAGTTTTCTGGTATTCAATATTCAAGTAGATTAGAATATCAATCAAGTAGATTAGAATATCAATACCGTTATATTATACTATAAAAATAAATAAATAGAAAATAAATAATATTCTAAAAAAATCCCAAAGCATAGTAAGCCTAAGTGGGAGAATTCTGTTTCTAAGACTGTTTTATCAATTCCGTTCCGCTTGCATC